ATAAGAGGAATTTTTCTTCCAATAAAAATTTTTCTCTTATAACTTCAAAAAGGTAAAATATAACGGGTTATATTTTTCATATTTAAAAAAATAATGATAATCAAAAAACATTAAATATTATAATTACAGTTGAAAGTGAAATACCGATATTAAAATTATTGACATTAATGTAATTTTTTCCTATTATACAACAAACAATCAAAAACAATGAATAATAAAAAGAAATTAAAAAATACACAAAAATTATAAAAAAAAACATTTTACTAATAACTATACTATTAACAATAATTATAAACTCCGACAAAAATGATAAAGAAGGTGGTACCCCTCTATTGGATAAAAAAACCAAAGAAAAAATAATACCAAAAAAAATACTAGAAGTAAAAAATCTATTTAAAAAATAAACCATACGTGTAGAAGTGGTGTGATAAAATTCACCAACTAAATAAAATATTAAAGTCGACGTATATCCGTGGGCTAACATTATTATTAAACCACTAACTTTACTACTTATTATAATATAAACCATTGTTAATAACAAAAATCTTATATGCGTGACAGATGAATAGGCAGCTAACGATTTGGCATCACTCTGAAACACACAACTAAATGAAGCTAAAATTATCCCCAACAAAGCAATAATAACCCAAAAATTATTATAAACAAAATTTATAGAACCTAAAATACGCAAATAACCCGCCGTCCCTAATTTTAATAACAACCCGGCCAACAACATTCTGGCTGTGGTTGGGGCTTCAACATGGGCTTTAGGCAATCACAAATGTAAAAAATAAACAGAAACATATATTATAAAACTTAATCTTAAAATAAAAAATAATTCCCATGAAATATTAAAATCAAAATAACAAGTAGTAAACATAAATATTCTTTTATAATAAATAAACAAAAACGGAAACGAACAAATTGCTGCATAAAACAACAAATAATAACCTGAATTAATTTTTTCAATTTGTGATCCAAATCCTAAAATTATAATTAAAATAGGAAATATTGATAATTCAAAATACATATATAACATTAATATATTTCTCGAAACAAAAAAGAATAAACAAATTATAATTAAAATCGCACTTAATATTAATAAATTAAAATTTTTTTCACTAATTAAAACAACGCCATAAATAAAAATTATCATAAAAATCAGCAATACAAACACATTAGAATCCACAACAAAAAATACACCCCTTCACGCGATATTCTTAAACAAAACAAAACTAAATAACACAATAAATAAAAAAAATAAAATAGGCTTAAAAAAAAATATAAAACTTAATAATAAAAATTCTACCAATGCTAATTAAACCCTGTAATTACAAGTTACACATTCTAATTATAAACTAACATAGCAATATGATCATCAATAAACAAACACAAATGAAAATAATCAAACAACATCAACAAAATGCCAATATAAAATAGCAAACTCTATACCCAAGTGGTGATTATAATTAAAATGAGATTTTAATAAACGCAATAAATTAAATCCCAAAAACAAACCACCACACAACACATGAATCCCGTGAAAGCCTGTAGCCAAATAAAAAATCCTACCAAAAATACCATCAGACATTGAAAACCTGGCTTCTTTATATTCCATTAACTGAATCCTAGTAAAATATACTGCTAAAATACAAGTCAAAACTATTCTATTAGTACAACTTTTATTACTTAACAAACTGTGATGAGCCCATGTAACTGAAACCCCTCTTCTTAATAAAACAATAGTATTCAATAAAGGGACCCCAAAAGGATTTACTAAATGTATACCTATGGGTGATCAACTTTCCCCCAACTCGTAAACAGGTACCAATGCTGCATCAAAAAACACTCAAAAAATACTAAAAAAAAATATAAATTCTCTAAAAATAAAAAGAACCACACCAAATTTAAACCCGTCTATTACAAAAAAATTATGATACCCTCTAAGACCTTCTATTGAAATATCCTTACCCCAAGCAAATGAAATTAACAAAACCGTAAATAACCTAAAAATAAACGGTATAATCAAACCATACTTAAAAAAAATGACCAACGAACTAGTTAAACCCAAAGAAGCAAAAAATATATAATAAGCATATCTAGATAATCTTAAAATATGAAAATTGTGATAAATAACATAAGTTTTTTCTTTAGAACCTAAATCTAATATATTTTATATACTAACTATGCAAACTATCTAATTAACTAAACAAAAAGTTTTTTACTAAAATAAAATACTATCAACATTAATAAAATTAAAACAAAATAAATTACTGAAAACACAGGCCTTAACATCGTAAGAGGTTCCTCAACCACACATTGTCCTAATCATCTTAAAAATACTGCCGAAACAATAAAACTATAAACCAAAAACTTATTAAGTTTACCCAGCGGTGAAGTATAATTATTAATAAAACCAAAAAAATAAAAAATTACAATTCTTATTAATAGGGCTAAAACACCTAAAACCTTATTGGGAATAGCACGTAAAATAGCATAGGCAAATAAGAAATATCACTCAGGAACAATATGCACAGGTCTTATTATGGGGTCTGCTTCAATATATATTTCCGGATCTCCCAATAAATATGGATACAATAATGTAAACACTACAAATACAAATCAAAAAATCATATTATAAGCATCTTTATTTCAATACTCTGGCCCAAAACTAATTTTATCGTAATCACCGTGACAATAAATTCTTGAAGTACTCCCAGTACTGTGCAAAAAAATTAAATGTAACAAAATTAACACTAATAACCCTCAAGGTAATAAAAAATGAATCACAAAAAAAAACTTTAAAGTGGCACTAGTTACACCAAACCCCCTTCAAATTCACATAACAATTGAAGGGCCCCACACTGGAATAACACTTAATAAACTAGTAATTACAACCGCAGCTCAAAATCTTATTTGTGCCCACACTAAAACATAACCCATAAAAGCCTCCATTATTACCAATAAATAAATAGTTAAACCTGAAAACCAAACTTTTTTTATACGATATCTAATTATAAACAAAGCCTTAAAAATATGTAAATATAAAAAAATAAAAAACAGACTAGCTCCATTAGAATGAAAAAGACGAAAAATCCATCCATAATTTACTTCATATATAATATACTGTACAGCACTAAAAGCCCAAGCACCATCCGCTGTATAATAAAAAGCCAAAAAAGTACCCGTTAAAATTTGAAAAACTAAAACTATACCCAATATACTACCAAAATTTCAACCTACTCTTAAACTTTTTCTAGTGGGCAATGTAACTAACATTGAAGTAATAAAATTTATAACATTATTTTTATTTTTAATTATTTCATAAATCCTAACTTCTTCAGAGTTATATTTTATAAATTAAACTAATGAAATGAAATAATTCCCTATTACTAAATTTAACTTGTAATTAAACCCTTTTACACCAAAAATAAATATTCTTTCTAAACTAAATTACAAACAATTAACTTAACAACTTACATTAAAATGTATATCTTTTTGAACCGTAATCAAACATAGTAAAATCTATTTAACATTTTTACATACACTCTATTACTAAAAAACCTTTATTAAATATTTCATCCTAAGAACTTTACCTTATCAAGATAATATAATAAAAACTTTTACTAATGAAATTTTTATTTAACATTTTACAGTAAAATTATCAAAGTAAGAGGCACAATAAACATAAAAATTCTCTTATTATACTTAATTATTTTATAATATTTTGTACTTAAATTAACTATTCAAAATCTTAAAGATAGCGCAGAAAAAAACATTATAAATAAAAGTAACAAAATACCTACCCCTTGGGCCTTTAAAATTTCACTCAAAGAAAAAATCTTAACAAAAAAATTAACACTAAACGGTAAATTTATAAAAACTAATATAGATTCTCAACCAATTATATTGCTTACATTTATTATTTCAAATTTAGAGAGTACTATACATATTAATAAAAAATTATCCAAAAAAATAAACCAAACATTAAAAAAAGACATCACAAAACCAAACGTAATTCAATTAAACGACTCTGTAGAAGACAAAAATCAATAAATTTTATAAGTTTTTATTAACAATATTTGAAACAAACAAAAAAATAACCCAACTATTAATAAAAAAACCAACTTAGCTACTATTATTTGCAAAAAAATTAACAAAAACGGCAATTTTTGAAAAGTCAAAAACCACATTAAATTAAAACCAAACACCCCGTTTGTAACCCTAAAAATCCAAAAAGAAAAAGGTGCTATTCCAATTTTAAATATTACAATTAACAATTGTAAATAACCAAAAGAAAACATTAAAAACAACAAACCCAAGCTTTCCTGTATTACAAAATAATTAAACAAACTACTAAAACTATTGGTTTGTTTATTTAATATTACAAATACAAGAGTTATTAATAAAAAAATACTTCACCAAATTAAAATATTATTAGTAATTAATCTTAATAAACTCAAAAAAATTACAAATATTATTAAAAATACAAACAAAAATGAGCAGGCAACACCTTAAAACAAATTTAGAAGACTTGTATTAAACTCATTAGTTAACTTATATCTTTTGCGCTTAAAACAAATGCACTTCTTATGCTATATTAACCTTTAACACTATCTAAGATGTGTATAATACATTTTCAAATTAAAAATTTGACACTTTAAATTTAAGTTAACATCTCTTTATAAACTTATTCATTTAAATATAAATAAATTAAACGTGAAAAAATATAACTCTGAATAAAAAATACAAAACATTCCATTATAATAGCAAAAATTCTTACTCAAACATATTTTTCCCCTATAAAATTTTCAATACCCATATATAATATTATCCTAATTAAATGCCCAACCATAATATTTACTGTTAAACGAACCGTTAAGGCCAGTGGGCGGGAGAATTCACTAACAATTTCAACTAACAACATACTAAAAGTCTTTAAATACGTATCGCCTCCTTTTCTTATATAAACTGAAAATTTTTCTCTAGAAATAAAAGTTAATAAAGTACTAAGTCATGCCACCGTGGCATAAACAAAAGTAAATTCAACCATCCCACAAGGTGTAAATGAATAAGTAAAATAACCCCCAAAACAACAAATTAACAACACAATAAAAGTAAAAAACGAAATCACAGACCTTATCGGTAAAACATTACTATACCTAAAAACATTTACCAAACCCCCTAAAAATTTTTTAACTAAACCATTTAACATTCTCTCCTTAAAATACAACAAGAACTGTAAAAAAAACACAAACATAAAAATATCTAAAAAAAATACTTGATTAATTTAAATTTTATACAAACAATACAAAAAAATAAAATAAAAAAATTAACGAAATAGGTAAAAATTTAAATCAAAATATTGTTATTATTTTATCATAACGAAAACGAGGGTACGAACTTCGAATAAAAACAATAATTGAAAAAACTACAAAACTTACAATTATAGAAAACTTAAAAAACAACATAGAACTTATAACCCTAAAAAAAATTAAACTACCGTACTCCCTTAAGAATAACAAAACAAAAGCTACCCTGGCATACTCAACATTATACCCGCTTACTAACTCACTTACACCCTCAGCAAGTTCTAAAGGTGCACGGTTTAATTCCGCGATAATTATTACTAAAAATGGTAAATAAATAATCAACAAACTTAAATTAAACTCACTAACAAAAGAAAATATTCTATAATGAATCATAATGGCCAATAAATACAAAGAAAAAGCAATCTCATATGAAACTCTCTGTCTACTAGCCCGTAAAGCCCCCACAATACCGTACTTAGATTTTCTTACAATACCTCTAATTAAAGTTGTATACACCGAAAACCCGATTAAACACAAAAAAAACAACATAGAATATTCAAACCTTAAAAAATCAAAAAAATACGGTAAAATATACCACTCCAAATACATTACTACAAAAGCGATACCCGGCACCAACAAAAAAGATAAATCAGAAGAATTTAACGGCGTTATTTGCTCTTTCTTTACAACTTTACAACATCCCAACAAAGCTTGCAATACCCCCATAAAACTAACTTTGGTGGGACCCAAACGATTTTGACTACTACCTAACAAATGACGCTCATATAAAGTAATAAAAGCAATAGCCTGCAAAATAAAAACCATTATTAAAATAATTATTAAAAAATTTATAATCAACAAGAATAACAAACTTTAGATTTACAATCTAATATTTTAAACTTAAACTACATTCTTTTAAGAGTAAACCTTTTGATTAACAGTCAACAATTCTTACCTTTAAACTAACTCTTAAAACTACAAGAATAAATCTTAATTTTTGTTTTCAAAACAAAAAACTAATAGTTCAATTTACTAGATTAAGGTTCCCCTAAATCTACTTTACTACAACTTACTCCCCTTTAGGCAATTGATGGATGATTTGTACCACATCTAAATAATCTTCAAAAAATCATAAAAATTTTTTTACTGTCTTTTACATTTTCATCGTGTTAACTTTAACACCAATCCACAATCCTAATTATTGTAGGCCAAATTTTACTCCTACATAAACCAAATATATATCTATTTTACTAAATAAAAATTTTTTATTATATACCTTAAGCATAAAATAAACGATCATACATGAGACTAATTTAAAAGTAGTTAATGAGGGTTCTCAATCATTACTCAACCTCCAAAGATAATTTAGAAAATCTGCCAATATTCTTTCAGTTTAAATACCACTTTACTTCTGCTCTTTTAATTTTTGTCTAATTAGGTACTAATCTAATTCGTTTATCAAAATTTAAAATTATAATTTAACACCCTTAAAAATCAAAATTTAACCTATGATTTTTTAAATTCTAACTCAAAATTATAATTAAAACAAAATAAAGTTTAAATTTTTACAAGCCTAGCCGATTATTCTGGAACAAGTATTATACAAACAATTGATTACCGGGGTAATATTTTATTGCCCACTTAATAAATTAAAATTAAATAATACTATTTTAACAATTTTAAAACCATAATCAAATTTTAAATCTATAAAAGCAATCTTTACATAAGACTTAAAATTAAAGTTTTTACCTAACTATTGACAATAGTTTATACTAAAATTTATACTAAAACTTTTATAGATTAAAATTTTTAATTTTGAAAATTAATAGTTTAACTTAACTTTAAATCTATAAAATAAAATATTAAACACACCAAAATTTTAATAAATACATTGATCCCTACCGTAAAATTTTATACCACCTACCATTACAATTATACCTAAAATACTAGAAATCACAGAAAAACATATAAAATAAAAAAACATTATCTCTGTTAACAATCCTATAAATTTCATAAACAAACTTATTATTAAAAATTCTAAAGCAATTAAAATAAAAATAAAACGATGTCATTTAAAAAACAACATAAACAATCTAATAAATATAAAAATAATTTTTAACTTACACACTACAAATTAAAATAACTTAATACTTTATTTACTACACTTTCCGCAAAGCACCCGAAAAATTTAAAAAATATCTGGTAAAATTTATAAAAAATAACAAAATTAATAAAATAAAAACAATTACAACTCAAAAAATACTATAATAAAATACATTTAAACTAACATTATATAACATATTATTATAAGAAATTTTAATAACAAACAATCTTAACAACAATCTCAACGTTACCAAATATCTTTTAACTAAATTAATTTTTGATAACCTCGAAAAATATACTAAAATCACAAAAATACCTCTCAAAAACAATAAACAAATAAAATAAGAAAACCACACATACCCACTAAACGATAATATAGGCATACACATTAGCATACTTAAAATCAAAAAAAAACTCCTTTTTATGGGATCTATATTTATATACCTCAAAACACCCCTTATCAGTGAAACACCCAAAAAAAACATAAAAATAAAACTTTTAACCCTTTCAGTGTAAATGAAAAATTCTAAATTAAACTAAAAGTTTAAAACTTAACACGCCCTATTAGCCTCAGTGAAAAAATCTTAATAACCCAAATATTATATTTTACTTAAACTACACACTGTCTTAATAAAACAAATACAATATCATATATAAATATATAGGAAATTATTATATACAAAGTAAAATGCAGCCAATTAACCTTAAAGAAATACTTCACTCTCATCGTTCGTATTTTATTGTTAATTTCTTTAACTGCATTTTTCTTTTAATAATAATTAATCGAAATCATCAGATTTCATTTTTATACGATATATTATATTAGTTAATATAATATATTTATATATATTATATAATATAAATTTTTCTTATCTTCACCCACAATTTTTGGCTATAGAACTAAAATTTTGTAAATGCAAATTACATATTTTAAACTTAAATTATAGTCCCTATAAAAATAAAAATAAAAAAAACATTAAAATAATAAGATTATTATACTTAAATGCTCTTATGTACCCTGTAAACACTGTCCTAAAAATCCCTAACAAATTAAAACCTATATAACCAAATTTATTTAAATTATTATCTATAAACTTTAAATTCTTTACCTTATAAATAACATTTTTAGCCAAATAATCAACTAAAAATTTATAAGCAAATTCTTTAATTAACATTTTAAACATTAAATAACTAAATAAAATAATTAATACTACATAAAAAAGAGGTACATAAAAATCTAGATATAAAAATAAAGCAGGTATCACCAATAAATTATAATTTAATCATCATAAAAAAACTACTGAAAAAATTACCAAACCCAGGCTTAAAAAATTCATAACCACCGTGGTTCTAAATACGCTAACTACTTTTCTAAAACTCAAAAAAAAACTTTTTCACAAACGATACCTATAACCAAATGTTAAAAAAATTGAAATAAAAAACATTAATCTCAACATTATTATATAGCTATTTATAAAAAATAATTCTAAAATTAAATCTTTACTCACTATACCCCTGGAAAATATTAAACCACACAAACAAAACAAAGTAATTAACAACTGTAGTTGTATAAAAATTGGTAAATTCCCATTATTACCATAACCACGGCCATCTTGTTGACCATAGTTACTGTGAATAATATAACCCACTTGTATAAATAAACAACTTTTAAATAAAGCATGTCTTACTAAATGAATAAAAGCTACAAATCTTATACCCAACCCCAAAGTTGTTATAGAAAACCCTATTTGTGACAAAGTTCTTAAAGCTACGACCTTTTTTATGTCCTCTTCAACCATAGCCGCAACACTAGAAAAAAATATCGTAAATAAACCAATTAATAAAATAACAATTATTACATTATTACTTAACATAGCCTTGCTAAAATTCATTAATAAAATTAAACCAGCTGTAACTAACGTACTACTGTGAACTAAAGAACTTACAGGTGTGGGGGCCCTTATTGCCTTAGGTAATCAACTTCTAAAAGGAAACTGTGCCCTTTTAGTAAAAGATGTTAATAATAACAACAAAATTATTGAACTACAAAGCATTTCAAACCTTAAAAAATAATAACCATAAAACAATACACCTCTAAAAAATCTAAAAATAAAGAAATCACCAACTCGATTAGTTAGTGCTGTATTTATGGCACCAGAATTTCTATCCCAGTTATTATAAAACAATACTAAAAAAAATCTCGAAATTCCCAATAAATCCCAACTTAACAATATAGTAAAAATTCTTCTTCTATAATTCAACATAAATATACTACCTACAAAAATTAACAAGACAAAATAATAATAATTGAAATTTAATTCACCGTGCAAATAATAAGTTCTAAAAACTAAAACTCTTAAAGTTACCAAACCTAAAATAAAAGAAAATAAAATTCTATTAAAATAAAAATTAAACTTTAAAGATAAAAAATCTCACTCTAAAAATAATAACCTTAATTTTATAACAGGCATAATTATAATTATAGCTAAAATTATTACAAAACTAATAGACATCAAATAAACCATAATATTAATTTATTATTTATACCTAAACTACTCAAACTAATTTTCCGTATCATCATTCTATATAAAACCCACCAAAAATAAATAACATTAACATAAAAAATCTTACTAGTGACCTTATGTCCGAAATTAATAAACCTAAAAATATAACAATCTCCAAATCAAAAATTACAAACATTAATATTATAACAAAAAAATGAATCCTAAAAGAATTTTGAATTTTACCTACCCTTACAAATCCTCTTTCAAAAGCTCCGACCTTTAACAAATCATTTTTTTTAACCCTTATTACAAAATTAAACGCATATAACGCCAATAACAAAAATACAGCAAACAATGCAACGAATAATAAATTTAAAATTAAGAAACTTTAATTCTTTTAAAAGTTTAAAACTTTTTTTAATTTTCCTTTCGTACTATTAAAACTAAAAATTAATAACAACCAAAGAAAACAATTCTTCTTCACAATGAATTAAACTAATATCACGTTAAATTAATTAAAAGAAGAACAGTCTTAAAACTTAAATTTTCTCCTTTTTTAATAAACTTAAATACAACATCGATGTAAAACTTACCTTACTATAAGAACTAGATTAGGTATGATTTTCTGTTAACTCCGGAGTAATTCTTATAATTATTAATAGAATACTTAATTATATAAAATTCTGCCCTAGAAAATTTTTAAAATTAATAAAATTGTTAATTAACTTTAAAATAGAATTTCCGAAGACTTATCTTTGTGTTATTATAACAATATTTTTTTATATTAAATTAAATTCATTTATAAAATAAAAAAATAATTAACCAATAACTTCATTCATACTGGAACTCAATAAAAGCACAAATTATTTTGCTACCTTAATGTCCTCACGCTAAGACTGCCATTTAATTATATTCATTGGGCAGAAGCAAACTTTATTAAAAAGTCTAAGTCTTTAAAAAACATTTGATTAATTTTTTAGTTATTTTATTAAATTTAAAATTTTTAAATAATTTTAACTAATTACTTATTTTAAAATAATCAAGTTATTACAAATTTAATAACTTTATTTTTCACCCACTAAACAAAATTTATCCTATATATAAACAGTTATAAAACTAACCATAAAAATACTTCAACTTATACTTTTTATATTAAATCTTTAATTAATAATATAAATTTCTAATAACAATTCTTTAAACAAATATCCTAAAAGTCGACTTTTCAACCCTAAATTTTATAATTTTTATTATGAAACAATAAAAATAATAAAAATTCTACCTTTTAATTTTATATTTTATTAAAAATAAAATTTTCCTTAAATGATATGCAATACCTACTAATAAAAAATTACAATTTATAGCCACCATATCTTTTATACCACAAATAAAAATTTTTTTTAAACTAAGCAGCTTTAATCCATATTTAAATAACATCAACTTTTAAAATTATCTAATAGTGTTACCTCCACTGCAATAGGTATAAATCTGTGATTAGCCCCACAAATCTCAGAACATTGACCATAAAACACCCCTACCATAGGAAAACTATAGCACAATGTACTTAAAATACCCCTTATTGCATCCAACTTAATAGATATAGAAGGTAACGCCCATGAATGAATAACATCCGCAGATGTAATACAAAACCGAATATTAGTATCACAAGGCACAACACAACGATTATCGACTTCCAATAAACGAGGTTCACCTAAATTTAACTGATCCAACGATTTTATGTACGAATCAAACTCCAAGCCCGGGATATCCCTAAATTCATATCTTCAATATCATTGGTGGCCTGTTACTTTAATTGTTAAGTTTCTATCTAAATTTATTAACCCATAATAATATAATAATCTTAATGATGGGATTATTTGTATTAACAAAATTAAAGTTGGAAACACACTACACAACAATTCCCCAAACTGATACTCAATTTTTTTACTCTTAAAATAATAATTATTTATGATTAAATAAACAAACAATAAAACAACAAATACCAAAACACCCAATAATAATCTACAATTAAAACTATGAAATCAATCTATATACCTAGAAAACAATCTATTCGAAAAATTTAAATTATAACCTTGAAAATAATTTCCAATTAATTCTTTAAACCCCTTGATTGGAAATCAAACATACTTATTTATACTAAAGAACTTTATTTAACCTAAAGTTTTTACCTAACTATTGACAATAGTTTATACTAAAATTTATACTAAAACTTTTAAATTTAACAAGAGAAAACACCCCTAGGGTATGAACCTAATAGACTTACTTATCCTATCTTATTAACTTAACTTACCTTATTTTACCAATTATAAAAACTTTTAACCTTTTAATTTGCAATTAAAAATACTATATATACTAAAAGTTTTATAATTTTATAACAGAACACCTAAAATAAATTTCCGACTGATAACTGTGCCCAAACACATAGCTACTTATTCTATATTCTGGTCTTCTGTTAATAAACTGATCATTTATTATAACTTTCCTTCTCTTAAACGAATCAATTAATGTATATAAAAATAAAAATAAAGCAAATACACTAATTGTAGAACCATATGAAGATATAACATTTCAAACTGAATAAACATCCGGATAATCCATATACTTACGTGGAAAACCGTGTAATCCCGCAAAATGTAAAGGAAAAAAAGTTAAATTTACACCAAAAAACATTAACACAAATACTACAGACATTAATAATTTATTATACACATAACCTGTTATAAAAGTTCATCACAATCTAATTCCCGTAAAAATACCAAATACCGCCCCTAAACTTAACACATAATGAAAATGACTAACAACATAATAAGTGTCGTGTAAAATAATATCTAAACTTGAATTAGATAAAACCACACCAGTTAAACCCCCAATAGTAAATAAAAAAATAAAACCTAAAACTCACAATAATAACGGTTGAAACACCATTTTTATTCCAAATAATGTAGCCAATCACCTAAAAACTTTAACACCAGTGGGCACTGCAATTACTATAGTCGCAGCAGTAAAATATGCACGGGAATCTAAATCCATACCAACAGTATATATGTGGTGTGCCCACACAACACAACCAATTAAACCAATCCTTAAAATTGCATAAACTATACCTAAAGAACCAAACACCTCCTTTTTACCTGTTAAATATAAAGTTGACTGACTAATAATCCCGAATGCAGGCAAAATTAAAATATAAACTTCGGGGTGACCAAAAAATCAAAATAAATGTTGATAAATTAAAGGATTACCCCCTGTACTAGGATCAAAAAATGAAGTGTTTAAATTACGATCAGTTAATAATATTGTAATTGCCCCCGCCAAAACTGGTAAAGACAAAACCAACAAAAACACTGTAACAAACACAGTTCAAACAAACAACCTTATATGCTCCAAAGAAATTGACCTTCTACGTAGATTTTTTGTAGTACATATAAAATTAATTCCACCTAAAATTGATCTTAATCCTGCACAATGTAAACTAAAAATAGCCAAATCAACTCTCCTCCCGGGATGTCCCAATGTCCTTAAAGGGGGATACACTGTTCACCTAGTTCCTGAGCCCATATCAACAAAAGCTGAATCCAAAATTAAAAATATTGCCGTTGGTAACAATCAAAAACTTAAATTATTTAAACGAGGAAATCTTATATCTGGTGCTCCCAATATTAAAGGTACCATTCAATTACCAAAACCCCCAATTATTCTAGGTATAACCATAAAAAAAATCATTAAAATTGCATGAGCCGTAATAACCGAATTATACAATTGACCATTACCTAACAATAACCCGGGCTTAGCTAACTCTAAACGAATAATTAACGACAAAGCTGTCCCCACTATACCTGATCACAAACCAAACAAAAAATATAATGTCCCAATATCTTTATGATTGGATCTTTCTAATCAAACCGACAAACCACCTTGATACTTTTTATATTTATTAAT